CCGGTATAGGCCTCAATTCCATTATGGTCCAATTCTGACCGGTAATAAATACCGGGGCTTTGCAATATTTGATTGATCACAATTCTATATATTCCCTTTACTATAGAAGTTCCCAGAGAATTCATTAGAGGAATGTTTCCAATCAAAATTGTTTGTTCTTGCATATCCCTGCGGGTTTTCCAAATTAGTCCTGCGGATACATATAATTCAGAAGAATATGTGAGTAATTTATACACAGCATCTCTTTCTTTTATCAATGGTTCTACAAATTGATATGTTTCCAAAAATAATTGAAATTCCGCTTTTTGATCCGTATCTTCTATTTTTGGAAACTTAGAAAGTTCTTCCATCAAGCCCTGATCAATGAACCTACAAAATCCTTCAAATTGTATCTGATTAAACCCGGGTATTGTATACATTCCCTCATTTCCATCCTGGAGCATTTTGAATTTCCTATTTATCAAAAAATCCCATTATTAGATCATTCTTCATCGAATCATATAGATGATCTAGTAACGGTAGAATTTAGATTCTGTTTACTGAATCGCATGAAATTTGACTCCATTCCAGATATGGAATGTATGAAATACGTATGAACGGCGGAAGAAAGAGAATTTTCTATTTCAAATTAGAATTTGCAACAGATACAAATGGAAAGGGGTTGATAAAACATTCCTAGAAAGATAATTATGCCACTTAGGCTTACTATATTATGATTATGGGATTTTGTATAGAATATCAAAACGGATTCCATTCCTAGCATTATTATGCTATTACATATTCCAATCAACTTGCATACCAGACAACTAAATGGATTCAGTATTTGATCTTTTCGTTGAGATAAAGACATAAAAACCAGAAACAAGATAGAGTCTATTTTTTTAGCACTTAACCTCTTTTATGATTCCATTGTTCAAAAAAGATTCACAGAGAAGAGATATTTTTTTACCTAACCCAGTTTTTAGTAGAATTGGCAGAATACGATGGAGAAAGTTAGAATTGTAAAGTATCAAAGTATCTAAGAAGGGCTGGATTTATTAAACACGTGCAGATAGAGCTATCTATAGATCCGTCTTCTCCTTTATTTCCGTGCTCTATCAAAACAAAGTTTCTATTTTCTATTCCACGAAAAACTGAAGCACGATAATTTTCTGATAATTTCCTATAGGCAACATATATAAATAAGATACCCAATTCGATTAGATATCTGTGTAACAATTTCTGTTCTGGGGTTTACATATACTCAGAATTGTTGTTATAATTGAAATTGAGAAGGATTTTGGATTGAAACAAATCAACACTGATGTGTTATGCACCAACTTTTTGATTATGTCATTAGGAAAACACAATTGGAGATTCAAATCCAAAAATAGTTCACGAATTCGCAGGCCGCAGTCAATAGTTAACGGTTCCAAGTTGTCATAATTTTTTTTATGACTGAAAATCCGCCCTTTTTAATATTAATAGAAAGGGGAGGGGAAATTTTTAGGCATTATGTGTTTTGAGATACTATACAATCAATCGAAGGGTTGGATCAAATCCAATCAAAAAGAAAAAATAAATAAAGAGGAGGAGGGTTTCTTTTAGGAAAGGGATTAAGAAAAGGAGGATTAAGATGCAAGTACAATAAAAAAAGAAGTTCCGTACTCCAACCCGAAGGGGAAAATTTTCATCTATTTTGTATCAATTTGGCGGCATGGCCGAGTGGTAAGGCGGGGGACTGCAAATCCTCTTTTTCCCCAGTTCAAATCCGGGTGTCGCCTGATCAACAAAAAAAGGCTCAAAATCTCTGATTCTGTTCCGCTGATAGAACTCTCCAAATTATTCCCCAGCGGAAGTAGAAGAAATGGACTGTTGATACTTGTTTGCTTCTACGCATCGGATCTGGGGGTTTTCTAAAAGATTGTAAATCTTTGGATCTAGAATTCAAGGAAAGATTCGAATGGGGGAAGGGCTCTCAAGACTTCTCGATTCCTTTCTACTGCTAATCTTTCTACTACTAATGTAGTGTCTACTGACTGGGTCTTGAATTCCATCGGATAGCCGGCTAGGAAATCGAATTCCATTAGTAGTTGTGGAGAGGGGGGAAGATCCTTTAGATACTTTATATATGGACACTCACGAGAATCTCTGAATGTTCAGGCATTCAATCAATATTAGATTGGATTGATAATTTACTTGAAATAAAATAGATATAGAAAAAGTGCAAAAAGAATTTCTTTTCAGCAACCTCTCGTCAAGAATATGAGATACCATCTCCCAACTGTCTCTGCGAAACATTCGGGAGATGGTATGGATTAGATCAAAAGGGAAATAGAGGTATGGAATAGATAGTGATCTATGATTATGCTTTTTGACTTTACTTATGAAGGTTAACAAAAAAGAATAGGCCTTATTATTCCTACATGTTCCATTAATAAGAGTTCCTTGAGATATCATTGCATATTTTACTTGTATTTAGTCTTTCCAGATTTCAAATCATATAGGAATTTTTTAGAAGTGGATTTGTTGGATTGGTTCATCAATAGTCTTCGGTCAGAATCCCTTTTTGACTCTGCGCCATTGATTCCACTATTATTAGTGAGCAATAATGGAATAATTCCTTCATCAAGATAGGGGACATAATTCACATGGATATAGTAAGTCTTGCTTGGGCTGCTTTAATGGTAGTCTTTACATTTTCCCTTTCACTCGTAGTATGGGGAAGAAGTGGGCTCTAAAGGTACTACTAATTGAGTTGAGGAATCAAACTCTATCAATTGTTTTATAGGTCGTTTTGCAAGGCGGTTTGAACTCTTTAAAAAGAAAAAAATCGAATATATATCTTCATTTTTCCATTGGATTCTAGTGGAATAATGTATTATATGACTAATACTCTTTCAATCAAAGAGATATTTCACGGATTCCCATGTTTGTGTTTCGAAAGGAAAGGGATACAGATGATAGAAAATTTAGTCCAACTTAATTCTTCCTAACTTTTCTATTTCAATGAACGGGCTCTTACCAGAATGATAGATGGATACTGAGGAAGACCCGATCCCCTTTTCTTTCCCTTTTTACTCTTCAAAAAGGAAGTCATTTTGTTAAGTGTATACGCACTTTATATGAGAAAGAATATAAACATAGTGGTTGTCTAATGGGATACTATGCATAATAAAAGAAGATCTTGCCTTAGGGGCGTCACATATTGCGCACTTTCCTTTTTTATTATTTTCTATTATTTTTTTCCTTTTCTTTTCGGAATTTCGATTTTATCGACGCATTTCATATCATGGTTCAACCGTTAAAAATCTGTGAGGGTTACTCTTCGAAATCCGAAGAAGTGCCCACAGAACTCCTGTCAATGGCTCAATCAATTATTTCTTCGGAATGCTAAAAAAAATGACTATTTGATTTTATTAATATATGCCCATATCGTTTTTCCTGCATTGATTTGATTCTTTCGATAGATCCTGAAATTCATAGTGTAAATAATCAAAAATCTAGAAATTCGAACTATAAGAGTCAGACGATTATTTCAGATTGCTCGAAACAAATAGATGTATCAAAGAAATGGAATTGGGGCCTATGTCCATTCTATATAGGAAATGAATGGAATTGATATCTACATATATGAAGATAATATTGTAGATTGATTTATATTTAGCCTCTATCTTTATTAGATTATAAAGTACAACTTTCTTTATACGCTGTATAACTTTATACACTACAATAATACTAACACTAATAGATAGTATGGTAAGAAAGAAGGGTTCATCTATTTCTTTCTTACCGTACTATCGGATCTCATAGAATACTGCCGTTTATAGTCCGCTCATTTCATTTAAGACACAAAATGAGAATCCTTTTCATTTGATTTGTTTAACCATTAACTCATTAATTAATCATTTTGACTTACGGTTTTTACGTAAATGATAAGTAGAAACGCAGTAGGGACTAGAATGAACAGTGCAGTAGCAATAAATGCAAGAATATTTACTTCCATAATCTCATCGTTTTTTTACTTCAAAATAACTCGGGATTTAATCCCATAGAGATAATAAATCTTTCTCCTGTCAATTCAATGAATGAATTCCCTCTCGATGATCTTGAAATCAGATCAATATCATGAATAACAATATCTGAGCTATCAAATCAATTCGTCGTCAAGAATTGAATAGTATAACATAGGAAGATCTTTTATCCATACCGAATCCAAAATTTCTTTATTTCTCATTTTTTTCTGTTCTTTATCTATAACCTACCTTACGTCCTCCTTGTACAATCATCGGATAAAGTATCGTCCGACCACCCGTCCGTTTCCATTAGTCACAAACCCCCAACAAACAATCGAAGCGAAGTGGAAAAAGAAGGGAGTTACGTTCTAAACTCCGTTTTTTTTTAATGATCTAGTTTTCTTGGAAGACAAAGAAGTGTGATAAAGAGGAGTCCCGGGATAAAGGATGTAATATTCCATCAAACTAACTATTTTAGTTTGGGGTTTGTTCGTTCTTCGACGAGCCCTCTAAAAAAATATCAAAATAGGAAGGAAAATGGATTTATTCCCCTGCTACTTGCTAAGCTAAAAGGGGTGGGATATTGATCTTTATTTTTCTTTTACCCTCCTTCCTTAGGTTATTCGTACTGGGATACCTATACCAAAAGCTCAGCGTACAATTTGAATGAAATAGATTTTTCAACTTCACATTAGTAATTGCCAACAAAACCGAAGTCAGAAGGGGGGATTTTTGAATCTGGAAAAGTATTCTATCAGGGAAATGAAATTCTGTTAATGTGAAATTCATTTTGTATTGTACAAGAAATGAATTCAATTTGGGTCTGTGCGCCCAAGAAACATATAGTCCTCTCCATGAATTACACGAATTGGGAACAATCGAAAAAGCAGACTCAGTATCTCATGGAATCCGGACTAGAATGCTCTCAATAATTGTACTAAATATGTCTTTCTCCTACCAATCTGTAGGAGTTGAAATAATGAAAATCCCCCTATTTATTTGATG